AGAGTTGTAGGAGGAAAGATAGACGATATTACGAAATGGTGGATGGGTTAGGGGTCACACTAGATATATGTAATGTCTATAAGTCCAGCCACAGCCCCTGTATGTATATCTTTCGAAGAATTATTCTAGAATCCGATTCAATATAAAATGCGTGCGGTTTACGTTATGAAAGAAACAAATGTATATGTGATATTAGATATATACTAGTTATATAGGGGTTACCCCTATCTATATTATTTATTATTTTTTTGATTATTTTTATTCGAAGTTTTACTTACTTCGACTCGATATATTTTAGTGATCAAATAAGTAATAATTCATTGGTTGATTGTATCATTAACCATTTTTTTTTGGTGCGAGGAACCTATCATCATGAATCCACTGATTTCTGCCGCTTCCGTTATTGCTGCTGGATTGGCCGTAGGGCTTGCTTCTATTGGACCTGGAGTTGGTCAAGGTACTGCTGCAGGCCAAGCCGTAGAAGGTATTGCGAGACAACCAGAAGCAGAAGGAAAAATACGAGGTACTTTATTGCTTAGTCTAGCTTTTATGGAAGCTTTAACAATTTATGGACTGGTCGTGGCATTAGCACTTTTATTTGCAAATCCTTTTGTTTAATTTCATCCTAGAATCTAGAATGAAAATGTAAAAAAGTGCGTTACGTACTTTTTTCTTATTTTATATTAATTCGTTGCCGTTTGCTTCTGTGAATTATATCAATACTTTACTCCTACAATTATGTATTTGTTGCGACAATACCCCGGGAAGGACTGATTTGAGGATGATGAATTAGTGGATTCGCTCGCTTTTTTCCTTCCCGTCCTTCGTTTAGTACGATGGAATTTTTACTTTTCTTTTAGGAAGTGTTTGAACAGAGGAGCTATTTTGCAATTGATACGAGACCTAGGACCTAACTTAATAAGTATCTTATCGGAAACTTCAAAAAAATTTTCTTATTTTTTTTTTTTTATTTGAAAATTCAATAAATAGATTTAATCTACTCCCATAAAAAAATGGGAAGTTAAGAAAAAGAAATCGATCAAAAAAAAGGGCGAGCCAAGTGATACAAAAAGAACTCTGTTCTTTGTTAGTCCTATCTATAAGAGGAGAGCATATGAAAAATTTAACCGATTCTTTCGTTTCCTTAGGCCACTGGCCATCCGCCGGGAGTTTCGGGTTTAATACCGATATTTTAGCAACAAATCCAATAAATCTAAGTGTAGTGCTTGGTGTATTGATTTTTTTTGGAAAGGGAGTGTGTGCGAGTTGTATATTTCAAGAATAGGTTGGATCTAACCAGCTGCACTTTATTTATTATTTATTTATGTTATTTATATTATATATTTTTTTCTATTTTATATAGTATATATATTTCCAGGATAAATAGGAAAAACAAAGTAGGAAAAGAAAGTGCACAATCTCGACGAATTCCTTCTGAATAAATTCATAAATCATATGTAAGAACCCTAGCATTTCGTTATTCATTGGTAAGTAAACTTTGATTCTCTATCAACCAATAATGTGAGACCATTAACATGGTTAAAGCTAAACTGTTTGAAGTCCGGGCACAACATGGTACTCTTTCTACCACTACGTTAGTACCGAAATGGTAAAAAAAAAATAGTTGGTAATTTTTCTGATATAGAACACTCATATCGATAAAATGATTTGAACCATTTACTAGAATAAATAAAGGACACCTTGCCTTTTTTTATCCAATGCCGAATCGACGACCTATGTATAAAAAAGAGGAATTTTTGGATTTGAATAAAAAAAGGAAATAAAATGAAAATGTAAAATATATAAAATATATATATAAATAGAAATTTTCAATTAAATAAAGAAACAACTTTGCTGACAATTATAGATTTTTTGTCTGGTCGGAAGAGTTCTCTTAATGTTCTGGTCTTGTATCAGTTTTGATATGTTTGAATACAAACAGAAATAGAGAGGATAGGCTCATTACATTAAAAAAAAGATATGGGGGAGAATGCCCATAAAATAAAAAATTGAGCGTGAGAGCCAAATGAATCGAAAGATTCATGTTTGGTTCGGGAAGAGATCATAGAAGTTGTGAAATTAATGGTTAATAGTAAATCTACTTTCATTAAATGATTTATTAGATAATCGAAAACAGAGGATTTTGAGTACTATTCGAAATTCGGAAGAATTACGTAGAGGAGCCATTGAGCAGCTCGAAAAAGCCCGGGCTCGTTTACGAAAAGTGGAAATGGAAGCAGATGAGTATCGAATGAATGGATACTCTGAAATAGAACGAGAGAAAGTCAATTTGATTAATGCTACTTCTTATAGTTTGGAACAATTAGAAAATTACAAAAATGAAACCCTTCATTTTGAACAACAAAGAGCGATTAATCAGGTCCGACAACAAGTTTTCCAACAAGCCTTACAGGGAGCTCTAGGAACTCTGAATAGTTGTTTGAATAGCGAGTTACATTTCCGTACCATCAGTGCTAATATTGGAATCCTCGGGGCCATG